TAAAGGAAGAAAGATGCTAATTTGATTAATATTAAGAAATCCAATGAGTGAGTTTATGCTTCACTAATTGAATAATAAATTACTACAAGCGAAGGAGATAGACGGTTTAAACAAAAAAAGACCCAAAATTTCAAAAAAGTGTCTAGAATCACAGGAAAACTACAAACAAAAATAGTGAAAATTTGTTCGTTAGGAGCCCATCCAAGATCGTTGTAGACCCAACGAATTAGTAGTTCCCAACCGCGGGTGGAGTGAAATCCAACAAAAAAATCAGTGACTAAAAGAATAAAAAAAGCTTTTGTTGAGTCATTTAAGTTATAGAAGAATTCCTGAACCCAAGAATTCCAAATGCTAAGTTCTTCTTTACCCAGAAAAAAAGAACCACTTAGAATAGCCAAACAGATTAGATTTGTCGAGAAATGCAAAATGATATGGAGATGATCCTCATTATCTATTTCGGCCAATTGTATTATTTCCTTGTGTATTCCTATAGGAGGTTTTTGTACATGTGTCTTCGGTTTCTCTTTTATCATTTCGTCCAAGAAAAAAAGTTCTTCTAATTCTATAAATCCTTCTAGAATCCTTTTCTCTTGAATATCAGTTAAGAGAGTTTCGAATTGCCTGGTATTCCACCAATTCTTAATCCAAAGTTCCAGACATTTGTTAAAAGAGAAAGAGACTACCCAAGGTAAAAGTACGATAAATACAAGATATAGGAAAGAAGGCAATGCTTTCTTTTTTTTCATTTTTGATCTGTAAATTGAGTTGTTAATGAATCCACTTCATTCGCTGACTCTATTTCATTCGCTGACTCTATATGATAGTTCTTTGCAAAACAAAAATTCTATAACAAGGTTTGAGACCTTGTGTTTGTATCTATTTCTCTTTTTGTATACTAGTGGAATTTCTTTGGATTGGGTTCTTTCTTAGATCTAAATTATGCCATATATCTCACTTGAACAAAACAAATTAGAAGCAATTTTTTCTTATCCTAGTTTGGTCCTTACTTTCGCCTAGTTTGGTCCTTACTTTCGATAAATACTTGAAAATCCCCCTACAATTGAAAAAAAAAAAATTGCAATTGGCACTCAAAATACTTCAATTGGTACGCGCAAGAAATAGGCCAATTCGGCAGCTTTTTGTTCAATTTCTCGTGGAGTAAAAAACTTCTCATCAATACGAGTCAAGGGAATGACCCCATGGCCCCGGATTTCCATATAAAGGATACGACGAGGATAAAGACCTTCTTTAACCTGAATTCTAAGTGATTGGATATCCCGCACAAGGAATCGAAGCAAGACGCGACGTTTTATTCCAGGGAATCCCCAACGAAAAATGCACACTATTCCCTCTTTTCTATCGAATCGGTCATAACCACTTCCTACATTCCACAAAATAGTGCACCACAAATAGGAGCTAATGAATAAGCCCGCGATTCCGTAGAAAGACATCACGATCCCCTGTGGAAAAAAAAGAATTTGTTGAGATGGAAGTACGGATATCATATTCTTACCAAGATAACTGGAAGCCCCAACCGTTAAGAATCCTAATGAACCTAGAAAAAGAATACAGGCCCAGAAAAAATTACCTCTTTTTCGAGAACCTTTTAAAAGTTCTATCCATATGTGTTCTGATCGCCAATTCATATTAGATATACTAAATCCAACAGCGGTTAATTGAAATTGAGAGAATAAGCTAAATGATTTTTACTTTACTTTTTTTGTTTTGATTCTGAAATCACCTTCAGCAGCTAGTACTCCTGTGAAAAAATGGGTTAGATACATTGACTTTCTATTCAAAAAAAATTCGTGGATCCACTTCACTATACTCGGCTACGCATATGGATGCATTTATGCTCGTAGCCTATCTGCATCCATAGACGTTTTTCATTTGTGTGTATAAAGAGCTACATACCCTATTATATTACTTACACTAAAAAATATCTGTATTATGATCCTGGAAATACATTGATAAAATTTGGCCCAGCCATTCTAGACAATTTTATTTTCCTGCACATAAAGAAATAAAAAAGCCATTGCAATTGCCGGCAATACTAAGCCTACTAAAGGCACGAAAATAGAGGGTAAGTTAAAATCTGTCATAGAATAGGTGTCTCAATTCAAATTTACTATTTCTATCTATTCGAAATATATCTTAAGATTCTTATGATATAATTAAGTATATCTATTATAAGGAATATTGACTATTGTATTTTTTAGTTTGCAAAATACAAATTGTTTATAGATATAGAATACTATAAAAAAGAGTATTCTATATCTATAAACAAAATGAATGGAATGAATAATAAGAAAGTTGCAAAAAAGGGGAAATAATTCAAAAAATTAGATTTTTCTTTTCCCACTCTCATGACCTTTCTATCCTTCTAATCAAACTTGAAATTAGATTCAAAAGGAAGCTATTGTGAAAATGAAAGAAATACCTCTTTCAGAATACCCTTTCATTTAATTAAAGGAAATTTAATGAAAAAGTAGAAGTGGAATAGAATAGCCCGGTTGAAGGGTAATGATCATACGTCTGTAATGCATTGTATGTCCCAGAATAGGTTCCATTCTTCTACCCTTTCCGGGTAGTCGATGGCTATTCACAGCTACTACCTTAACACCAAAGAAGAGTTCAACCCAATGCTTTATTTCTGTCTTAGTGAATCCCGATTCGACATTAAAAGTATATTAATTCTTTCCCAATAAACGAAGGCTCTTTTCTGTAAATACTGCGTATTTGATTCCATTATCGTATGATAATACTCTATTTTTCTTTTTATTTGTTTATTGTATTATACCTTTCTATATTCTAGATATATAGAATAGAAGAATCTCGATTTGTCAAGTCTCATAATCGTATCAAGATCTATTTAAATTCGGCTCCATCTTTTTTTTCTAAAAAAAAAGATGGAGCCGAATTTAATTGCAATCAATTAGAAGAATAAGGAAGAATCACTGCATTTCGTAACTGATTTTTTTTATTTCGCTTCTTTTTTGTTTAGACCCTCTTTATATCTACTTAATCGATGGTATCTACCGGCGCGAATTCGAATTTGATCGCTTTCCATACTTCACAAGCTGCGGCTAGTTCAGGACTCCATTTGCAAGCTTGTCGGATAATTTCATTACCTTCACGAGCAAGATCGCGCCCTTCGTTACGAGCTTGTACACAGGCTTCTAAAGCCACCCGATTAGCTGCTGCACCAGGTGCATTCCCCCAAGGGTGTCCTAAAGTTCCTCCACCAAATTGTAATACGGAATCGTCTCCAAAGATTTCGGTCAGAGCTGGCATATGCCAAACATGAATACCCCCTGAAGCAACCGGTATAACACCCGGCATGGATACCCAATCCTGAGTGAAAAAGATACCGCGAGCACGATCCTTTTCAATAAAATCATCACGCAATAAATCAACAAAACCTAAAGTCATTTCGCGTTCCCCTTCTAACTTACCTACTACTGTACCGGCGTGGATATGATCTCCCCCAGACATACGCAATGCTTTAGCTAATACACGGAAATGCATACCATGATTTTTCTGTCTATCAATAACTGCATGCATTGCTCGGTGAATGTGAAGAAGTAGGCCGTTGTCGCGGCAATAATGAGCCAAACTAGTATTTGCGGTGAATCCTCCGGTTAAGTAGTCATGCATTACAATAGGAACCCCTAATTCCCTCGCAAATACAGCTCTCTTAATCATTTCTTCGCATGTACCTGCAGTCGCATTCAAGTAATGCCCCTTGATTTCACCGGTTTCGGCCTGTGATTTATAAAGAGCTTCGGCACAAAAGACAAAACGGTCTCTCCAGCGCATAAATGGTTGTGAGTTTACGTTTTCATCATCTTTGGTAAAATCAAGTCCACCGCGTAGACACTCATAACACGCTCTACCGTAATTTTTTGCGGATAATCCCAATTTTGGTTTAATAGTACATCCCAATAAAGGACGACCATACTTGTTCAACTTATCCCTTTCAACTTGGATACCATGAGGCGGGCCTTGGAAAGTTTTTGAATAAGTAGGAGGAATTCGTAGATCCTCCAAACGTAGAGCACGTAGGGCTTTGAAACCAAATACGTTACCCACAATGGAAGTAAACATGTTAGTAACAGAACCCTCTTCAAATAGGTCTAATGGATAAGCTACATAACAGATATATTGACTTTCCTCCCCAGGAACGGGCTCGATGTGATAGCATCGTCCTTTGTAACGATCAAGACTGGTAAGTCCATCAGTCCAAACAGTTGTCCATGTACCAGTAGAAGATTCCGCAGCTACTGCAGCCCCTGCTTCTTCAGCCGGAACCCCAGGCTGAGGAGTTACTCGGAATGCTGCCAAGATATCAGTATCCTTGGTTTCGTACTCCGGGGTGTAGTAAGTCAATTTATAATCCTTAACACCGGCTTTAAATCCAACACTTGCTTTAGTTTCTGTTTGTGGTGACATAAGTCCCTCCTTACAACTCATGAATTAAGAATTCTCGCAATGACAGGGTCTACTCGATATGCATTAGGCGTAAATGAAACTTTTGAAAAAATCTTAATTTAAAAAGAAGGATATTCAATGAATATTAACTCATTAAATAAAAAAGAGAGTATCCTTAAGTTAATGAATATTTTTCATTCGTATATAAAGCGTCCACCCTGTGTACGTTCTATCTTATAGGAATTCTACTATAAGAATTCAATAAGAATTGAGTTGTTGTTGTGGTAATTTACCATGGTTCGTTATTAAACCATGGATTTGATTCACCAAATCCATCATTATTGTATACTCTTTGATAGATATAGCGCAACCCAAACCAATCCCGAATCCTTATTTGACAATTAGAGAAGTTCTTAATGGGCCCCTTTCTTATTTTGAATCTAAATACCTAAATACTAAGAAAATTCTCTGTTGACAGCAATCTATGCTTCACAGTAGTATATATTTTGTATATCGAAGTCCTAGATAGGAAAGTAGAATAGGCACAGATCCTTCACAAAAGGCCAAATTTATATAAAAAAAAGATTGATTGAACTTTCCAACGGACTCATTCCATGAGTAAACGATTGAATGGGATTCGCTTGGGCAACGAAATCAAGTGCTAGTCCCCTTTTCTTTCTTTTTTGAATTAACTAATTCATTTCCTTTTGACTTTTGGATTTGTGGATATTTTTTTTGATTTGATTTGGCATTATTCAACAAAAAAAAAAAGAAAAATTTCGAAAAATTCCTTTTTTTGAAAATTATGTGATAATTATGAAAACCAATCCTACTACTTCGCGTCCCGGGGTTTCTACAATTGAAGAAAAAAACGCAGGGCGTATTGATCAAATTATCGGACCTGTGCTGGATATCACTTTTCCTCCGGGTAAGTTGCCTTATATTTATAACGCTTTGATAGTCAAGAGTCGAGACACTGCTGATAAGCAAATTAATGTGACTTGTGAGGTACAACAATTATTAGGAAATAATCGAGTTAGAGCTGTAGCTATGAGTGCTACAGACGGGTTGATGAGAGGAATGGAAGTGATTGACACGGGAGCTCCTCTCAGTGTTCCAGTCGGTGGAGCTACTCTCGGACGAATTTTTAACGTTCTTGGGGAGCCTATTGACAATTTGGGTCCTGTAGATACTAGCGCAACATTCCCTATTCACAGATCCGCGCCAGCTTTTATCGAGTTAGATACGAAATTATCTATCTTTGAAACAGGTATTAAGGTGGTCGATCTTTTAGCTCCTTATCGGCGTGGAGGAAAAATCGGACTATTTGGAGGGGCAGGAGTAGGTAAAACAGTACTCATCATGGAATTAATCAATAACATTGCTAAAGCTCACGGAGGCGTATCCGTATTTGGCGGAGTCGGGGAACGGACTCGTGAAGGAAATGATCTTTATATGGAAATGAAGGAATCCGGAGTAATTAATGAAAAAAATTTTGAGGAATCAAAAGTCGCTCTAGTCTATGGCCAAATGAATGAACCGCCGGGAGCTCGTATGAGAGTTGGTTTAACTGCCCTAACTATGGCAGAATATTTCCGGGATGTTAATAAGCAAGACGTGCTTTTATTCATCGATAATATCTTTCGTTTTGTTCAAGCAGGATCGGAGGTATCCGCCTTATTAGGGAGAATGCCCTCCGCAGTGGGTTATCAACCTACCCTTAGTACAGAAATGGGTTCTTTGCAAGAAAGAATTACTTCTACCAAAAAGGGATCCATAACTTCGATCCAAGCAGTTTATGTACCTGCGGACGATTTGACCGACCCTGCTCCTGCCACAACATTTGCACATTTGGACGCTACTACTGTACTTTCCAGAGGATTAGCTTCCAAGGGTATTTATCCCGCAGTAGATCCTTTAGATTCAACCTCAACTATGTTACAGCCTCGGATCGTTGGCAACGAACATTATGAAACTGCGCAAAGAGTTAAGGAAACTTTACAACGTTACAAAGAGCTTCAGGACATTATCGCAATTCTTGGGTTGGATGAATTATCGGAGGAGGATCGTTTAACTGTAGCAAGAGCACGAAAAATTGAGCGGTTCTTATCACAACCGTTCTTTGTGGCAGAAGTTTTTACCGGTTCTCCAGGAAAGTATGTTGGTCTTGCGGAAACAATTAGGGGATTTCAACTAATCCTTTCCGGAGAATTAGACGGCCTACCCGAACAGGCTTTTTATTTGGTGGGGAACATCGATGAAGCTAGCACGAAAGCTATAAACTTAGAAGAGGAGAGCAAATTGAAGAAATGAAATTAAATCTTTATGTACTGACTCCTAAACGAATTATTTGGGATTGTGAAGTGAAAGAAATCATTTTATCTACTAATAGTGGGCAAATTGGTGTATTACCAAACCACGCCCCCATTAACACAGCTGTAGATATGGGTCCTTTGAGAATACGCCTCCTCAACGACCAATGGTTAACAGCGGTTCTGTGGAGCGGTTTTGCGAGAATAGTTAATAATGAGATCATTATTTTAGGGAATGATGCAGAACTGGGTAGTGACATTGATGCAGAAGAAGCTCAAGAGGCACTTGAAATAGCCGAAGCTAACTTGAGTAGAGCTGAGGGTACGAAAGAATTGGTTCAAGCGAAGCTAGCTCTCAGACGAGCTAGGATACGAGTCGAGGCTGTCAATTGGATTCCCCCATCCAATTGAAGACAATCCAAAGGTTTCATTGATACAAAGAAAAAGGAAAGAGAGGTAGAAAAAGTTATTAGATAGCGAAGCGAAGTAAGTCCAATGCTATCTAGTAATTTTTCTACCTACCTACTATTGGATTTGAACCAATGACTCCCGCCGTATGAAAGCAGTACTCTAACCACTGAGTTAAGTAGGCAATTTACCACCATAAAAGAAGGCACATTACTTCGATCGATTATAGATCGAACCCTTTTTATAAGCAATATCGATCCATTATTGGTATGTTATTTATGGGTATGTTATATAGTAAACAAATCAAAGGGATATCCTCCAGCATTAGAGAATATTCATCTTGACAAGAAATTCTCTATATGTTAAGATATTTCTGATAAGGGCTATAGCTCAGTTCGGTAGAGCAACTCGCTTACACGTGCGCCAATGCTTTTCAAGGGAACTTATTATGCAATGAACATAACAGATCTTATTGCAAAATCAATGTCTTACTTCATGGATTCGAGAGAATAGGAGAACAGTAGCCTGACAAACAGTCGGTTCAGTCCGATTCAGGCGCCAATTCAGGTGCCTAATCAAATAGAACCCTATTGATTTGCTAGTTGATAAGGTGAATATCCAGCCCACTCAATGCTAGGCGTAACGAGGATAAGGGCCTCCAAAAAACTTCTTTTCGTTCTATGAACTTTAAGGTGTATGAAGTCTCATAGTCAACTCTTGCAGCGGAACGATAGAGACTCCATTTCACTTAGGTTGATTTAATTTAAGCCGGAGGCAGACCTAAGTCAAGGTAATCCTCCTTTGAAACACTTTGGTATTGCTCCTAGATAGATGATAATACAAATAATCAATCAGAGCACAGGGAGCCATCTTATTATCTTTCCGTAAAGAAAAACTATGGTGGATTAACCGATCTTTACATCAGTTGATGAAAAAGCCCAATGCAGAAAAATGCATGTTGGGTCTTTGAAACAGTTCGAATCATTTCGATAATAATCCGTTTGATCTGTTTTACCGAGAAGGTCTACGGTTCGAATCCGTATAGCCCTAATATATATGTCTTTTTTGAGATTTTAGGATGGATATCCTATGTTTCTTTTAGTATAGTTTTATTTTCTTTATTAGTACTTGTTTAAAGACTCGACGGTCGTTTAATAGAGATAAAAAAAAGCTTTACCATAGGCTCATTCATCTAAAATCATAGAGACAGGAAAAGAAAAAAGAATTTCTTTTCTATCAAATCAATAGAAGAAAGGATCTCTTACCTGATTTGAATTCTATCCTACTTCAACTAGGATATGCTCTAAGTCCCTAGACTTTCCTATATCTAAATGGATACACTTTAAATACACTTAAAATAGTAAATAGAAAAAATCGAAAGAAAATAAAAAAAAAAAAAGGAAAGAGTAAATAATAAAACAGGATATTCTGTTTCATAATTCTGAAATAGAGTTCTTTTTTTTTAGTATTCCTCCTCATTAGGCTGCATACATTAATCATCCTACTTGAATTAGGTTCTAATCTAATTAATTAATAGTAAGTATTTTCTTTTTTATTTAATAGTCTCTGACTATCTTTAAATAAAGGATAGAGCAATTCTTTTTTCTAGAGATTCTAGGGAAAGCAAAACAAAGTGAAGCGAAAGAGTTTTCTTTGTATAACAATTAGGTCTATACCATATCTAAATAGAAAGGAAATCCAAAAAAAAGGGAGTGGGGATTCCATTGGATGAATCCTTAAGGAAGACATGCCACAAAAGAAGCAATAAAGTAAACGCTCTTTCTCTTTGGTTTGAACAAAACGGATTCTATTCTTGCTTCACCGAGGAAAAGAGAGAAGTTATGGATAAATTGACAATGCTAACTTGAATTGACTAATTTGGTTCCGCCTATTCCACATTAATGGGAGTACTTTTATGTTTCTGCTTCACGAATATGATATTTTTTGGACATTTCTAATAATAGCAAGCCTTATTCCTCTTTTGGTATTTTGGATTTCAGGACTTTTAGCCCCGGTTAGTAAAGGACCAGAGAAGCTTTCTAGTTATGAATCGGGTATAGAACCCATGGGGGGGGCTTGGTTACAATTCCGAATACGCTATTACATGTTTGCGCTAGTTTTTGTTGTTTTTGATGTGGAAACGGTCTTTCTCTACCCTTGGGCAATGAGTTTTGATGTATTGGGTGTATCCGTTTTTATCGAAGCTTTCATTTTCGTGCTTATCCTAGTTGTTGGTTTAGTTTATGCATGGCGAAAAGGAGCCTTGGAATGGTCTTAACTGAATATTCAGAAAAAAAAAAAATAGAAGGAAAAGATTCCATTGAGACAGTTATGAGTTTGATTGAGTTTCCGTTACTTGACCAAACAAGTTCCAATTCCGTTATTTCAACTACACCAAATGATCTTTCGAATTGGTCAAGACTCTCCAGTTTATGGCCCCTTCTATATGGTACTAGTTGTTGTTTCATTGAATTTGCTTCATTAATAGGCTCACGATTCGACTTTGATCGTTATGGATTGGTACCAAGATCAAGTCCTAGGCAATCGGACCTCATTTTAACAGCCGGTACGGTAACAATGAAAATGGCTCCCTCTTTAGTGCGATTATATGAGCAAATGCCTGAACCAAAATACGTCATTGCTATGGGAGCCTGTACTATTACAGGGGGGATGTTCAGTACGGATTCCTATAGTACTGTTCGGGGAGTTGATAAGTTAATTCCTGTGGATGTCTACTTGCCGGGTTGCCCGCCTAAACCAGAGGCTGTTATAGATGCCCTAACAAAACTTCGTAAGAAGATATCACGAGAAATAGTTGAGGATCGAACTCTATGTCAAAGTCAGAAGAAAAATCGATGTTTTACTACCAGTCACAAGCTTTATGTTCGGCGCAGTACTCATACTGGAACTTACGAGCAAGAATTGCTCTATCAATCGCCATCCACTTTAGATATATCTTCTGGAGATATATCTGCTGAAACTTTTTTCAAACCCAAAAGTCCTGTATCTTCCTCCAAATTAGTGAATTAGGAGGGGTTCTTTTGTGCAGAAAAAGAAAGAGCAATGCAATCTTTCAAACTTGCTTTTTTTTAATGTGAAATATTTATACAAAGGGGGGGAGATCAAGACAATGCAGCGGGGTTGGTTATCTAATTGGCTAGTCAAACATGAGGTGGTTCATAGATCTTTGGGCTTCGATCACCGAGGAATAGAGACTTTACAAATAAAAGCAAGGGATTGGGACTCCATTGCTATCATTTTATATGTATATGGTTACAATTATTTACGTTCCCAATGTGCTTATGACGTAGCACCCGGTGGATCTTTAGCTAGCGTGTATCATCTTACGAGAATACAGTATGGTATAGATAACCCGGAAGAAGTATGCATAAAAGTCTTTACCCAAAAGGATAATCCTAGAATACCGTCTGTCTTCTGGGTTTGGAGAAGTGCCGATTTTCAAGAACGCGAATCTTATGATATGGTGGGAATTTGTTATGATAACCATCCACGCCTTAAACGTATCTTAATGCCTGAAAGTTGGATAGGCTGGCCCTTACGTAAGGACTATATAACCCCCAATTTCTATGAAATACAAGATGCTCATTGAATGATAATAAATTAATGCTCACTTATACAACTCCAGGTTTTATTCAAGTCAAGAAATATTTTAAGGAATATTTTTACGTTCTGTTCCTAGACGAAACGAAGTACCTATTATATTCTAATTAATTCCTATTATACAAAAAGGTCCAAATAGACTGAGCAAAAAAGGGCTTCATTTCGATTTTCCAATTTGGAAAATCATATATTAATTTCCTTCGTATGAACTAAAAAATACAATGACTCAAAGAAGTTCCTACCACGAACTTTGTACCGCGCGCATTACCTAGAATAACTAGGAAAGTAAGATAAGCAAGAATATAAAAAAATTCTTCGGAATAGGGGACTACAAAATTCATAAGAAATGCAAAAATGAAAGAAAGGGCACCTAATCTCACCTCCTTTTCTATACCATAAAGAAAAGAGCCAGAAATTGGAACCCTTTTTTCAAAAGAAAAAAAGAAGTGTTTAGGTATTTATCTACTTAGTCTATAGTATATAGATTATTAATGAATATGTACCCCAATCCATCTCGGGGTATTTGTATCAATATCTATTCCGTGGACCCTTTTTTTTGTTTGCCAGGAACCAGATTTGAACTGGTGACACGAGGATTTTCAGTCCTCTGCTCTACCAACTGAGCTATCCTGACCCTCTCTTGTGCATCATCCTAGTGGAGTATTTGCACCTATGTCAATTAAAGGGATTAAAAAATCCATAAAGTATTCTATTCAAAATTTGGAAATGGAGGTAGTCCTATCCATTGTGGATGGCTTACTTAATAATACTTAAAAATCGAAGCCGATACTTTAATAAAAAAGTAATCCATTTAATGAATAGCATAAGATCCATTGAGTTCTCTTCGCACTTCTTTGTCAAAGTGTAGAATGAGAAAGCTAATGAATCTTAAACCCATTGATAAAAGAAAAAAGAAGATAAATACTATGGTTGGGGAATAAAAGAGGGTTTGTTGGGGATAGAGGGACTTGAACCCTCACAACTTATAAAGTCGACGGATTTTCCTTTTACTAGAAATTTCATTGTTGTCAGTATTGACATGTAGAACGGGACTCTCTCTTTATCCTCGTCCGATTAATCCACTTTTTTAAATATCTCAAAAACAATGAATTGAAGGATTTAATTACTCAATGTTCGAGTAGAATGGATTCAGAATAATTCTAATCTAAAAATTCTAAAAAAATTCAGAATTTTCTATTTCATAATCATTCTGAATTTCATTAAAAAAAAAAAATAAAGAACCTATATTATGATATAGGATTCTGTGATTAATCGTTTGGTTTGCTATGCCGGTATCTATACATGTGTATTAGATGTATAAAGCCCTTCTTTCTCTAATTTAGAGGGAGTTTCATTACCAACACAACGTAATTACCTCTATTCGTTAGAACAGCTTCCATCGAGTCTCTGCACCTATCCTTTTCCTTTGGGTTCTAGTTTGAGAACCGCTTGTTTTTCAAAAGTGGGATTTGGCTCAGGATTGCCCATTTTTAATTCCAGGGTTTCTCTGAATTTGGAAGTTACCACTTAGCAGGTTTCCATACCAAGGCTCAATACAATCAAGTCCGTAGCGTCTACCGATTTCGCCATATCCCCATTTTCCTTTTCTTTGAAACTAGGATTCCTTGTGTAATTTCATTTATCTCTTAATTTTTTTTGAATCATTGAATTCATTATTCGACGTAGTCTAGGAGCTCGTGTCTATTTGATAGACCCCGCTTATTGCAATTCAGAATTGAATTGATTCTATCGTTGATATATTTCCAATTCAATCGGAATCAATATATTCAAAAGTTTTTCTCTCCCCCACCCCCCCTTGTTTTTTTATAGTATTCAAAATCATACTATAACGCTTGATATTCATTCTTTTTTTTTTCTAATCAGAATTCTAAATTTCATTTGCTATGATTCTATCTTCTATTTAGTGAAATATTAATCCTTAAATTATTAACAAATAAAAAAAACAAAATATCTCAAAAAAAAATATAAAGATCGAATGAAAAAGCCAAGAGATTGGCATTTTCTCTTTATTATATTATTTTTTTCTATGTATTAGATTATTCGTTCGAGCCATATCAAATTGAAAATATCTGAAGTCAAATTCAATAGAGAAATTGGAATAGATTCTATTAGAAAAATCGATTTGCAAATTAGAGAAATAAAAAGAAAGTTCAAAAAATTCTATAATCCTATTTAAAAATATCATTTAGTTAAGCGTATCAAGCTAAGTTTATCTTTATGAAATTCGAGTTTTTTTCTAAGTAGAACTTCCCATTTTGAACTAGTTAATAACTAAGATTAATAATTAAGATCTGACATTTTACGGATTTCCTATATATATTTCTATTTGTTACACTATTTCTATTATGTAAGCCCACTTAGCTCAGAGGTTAGAGCATCGCATTTGTAATGCGAGGGTCATCGGTTCAAATCCGATAGTCGGCTTTTTTCTCTGTCGATGTTCCATGAACAAGAATCTCTCTTTTTCTCCGAATTAAATGGAGAATCCAGAGTATATTATGTCGTTCTACCTTACAATTTTGCTAGATACAAAACATTAAAATAAATAATATATATACAAAAAGTCCAGATGTTGATGAAATTACATTTTTTGTGGTACTGTGGTACTTTAGTAAGTAGATTTTACTCTGTTTATCCTTTAGTTTAATTCAGTTTTAATTTCGATGTATTCTGTAATGTAAATACAATGAAATTTGTTGTGTAAAATGCAATTTCAATAAAATAAAAAAGGAGTCTTCATGTCCCGTTATAGAGGACCTCGTTTAAAAAAAATACGCCGTCTGGGAGCTTTACCAGGACTCACTAGAAAAACACCTAAATCCGGAAGTAATCTGAAAAAGAAATTCCATTCTGGGAAAAAAGAGCAATATCGTATTCGTCTTGAAGAAAAACAGAAATTGCGTTTTCATTATGGTCTGACAGAACGACAATTACTTAGATATGTACATATGGCCGGAAAAGCAAAAAGGTCAACAGGTCAGGTTTTACTACAATTACTCGAAATGCGTTTGGATAATATCGTTTTTCGATTGGGTATGGCTTCAACCATTCCTGGGGCCCGGCAATTAGTTAACCATAGACATATTTTAGTTAATGGCCGTATAGTTGATATACCAAGTTTTCGTTGCAAACCCCGAGATATTATTACTACGAAGGATAACCAAAGATCAAAACGTCTCATTCAAAATTCTATTGCTTCATCCGATCAGGGCAAATTGCCAAAGCATTTGACGGTTGACACATTGCAATATAAAGGACTAGTACAAAAAATCCTAGATAGGAAATGGGTCGGTCTCAAAATAAATGAGTTGTTAGTTGTAGAATATTACTCTCGTCAGACTTAAACTTAACGAAAAAAGGAAAGGTTCATAAAAATTTTTTCCCCTTTCCCCGAACTAAATCGACCTAAGGCTCTTAATTCGTATTTTCCCATTCACCTAGCAGAAATAGATTAACCTTAGAATCCTTTTTTCTTTTTTGTTATTTACTCTATGTGTATTTTAGATACCGCAGTAATTTGCTATAGAGAATTTCTATTAAATAAAGGTATTATTGCTGCAATAAATTGTTATTTTATTTGATACATTGTGATCGGTAACGTTGATGAATTAAGAGAAACGGAAAGAGAGGGATTCGAACCCTCGGTAAACAAAAGTCTACATAGCAGTTCCAATGCTACGCCTTGAACCGCTCGGCCATCTCTCCTACATAATCTTATTATGGAAAATAAACTGAGTGAATAGCGAGTTTTCGTATTCCTGAAGTACAGGTTACAGCTACAACCGCTCGGGGATTCCATGGCTCTATTGGAAAAATTACTTTTCATCTAAGTGGAAGGGTCCAGGATTTTTTTACTAGGAATTACGCTCCCAAAAAAGTTTTCTTTGGGGAAAACCCAAATAAAAAGAGAATGGAAGAATTCTTCTTATTCCATAAGAAAATAAAGGAACCCCTGAATTCTATTTGCATAAGGTACGTTACGCTATAAAATCTAAATATAAAAAGGGGTACGCGATAATTAATGACTTTGAAAACGCGAAATAGCTGACGAGAGAAGTTCTTGTTGAGAAATAGGAAAGTGGAATTAAATCCAATCTTAGTCAAATATTTCATACCTCCTCTTGTCCAAACAGAAAGAAAAGGAGACAATTTTAGTTGAACGGAAAATCCATATCTCTCTTATCCATTTAGAGCATATGGATCGATTTATACGAATCGAATGTTTTGTTTTTATGTTATTTTGTGATAGAATGAAAAGAATTCTATATAGAATGGATTGGGAATTATGCCTAGATCCCGTATAAATGGAAATTTCATTGATAAGACCTCCTCAATTGTAGCCAATATTTTATTGCAAATAATTCCGACAACCTCAGGGGAAAAACGGGCATTTACTTATTATAGAGATGGTGCGATTTGAGTCTTTTTTTTTTTGTTTTTTTTTAGCCCCACCTACATCTCAGTCTTACGAGAAAGAGAGGGGTTTCACATAGAGAGAACAAAATTAGTAAAGGAAACCCACGCTTGGGGAAGGTGAGGTGAACTAACAATTCCTTCTGTCGTGTATCCTCGATTGATGTGGCTTCAGATGCTTCAATTGTAGATTTGAGTATTGAGCGAAAGGTTACACCTAGAGGATAGGTTCCATATTACAGGCCAATCCTACTCTACTAGTACCAATAGGCAGCATAGGGGATAAAAGCACTACACCCCCAAATAGGAATCAACAAGAGAAAAACTTTGTTAGAAATTCGCCCTTTCCTGATCGGTATCAGGATTGGGAAGAATGGTTGGGATAACAAACAACCATCAGGTTTGTACTTTGGATACCCTTATAACCATCAAAGGTCGTTGAAGTGGCTAATTCCTATAAATAGGAGGCGTTGAGAACAAAGAAATTCTTGGAGCTATCGTTTTCCTCTAGCATTAATAGAATTCATTGGTGTTAAGAAAAACCTCTTGAGGTAAGGTTGGCTAGAGATTTCTTGGAAAAATACCAGCCCCTTTCGGTCCATAATGAGATGGGACTAATTCGATTTTCATTCTATAGATTTTTCGCTTAGTACTATGTACAGAAGGGAGGAGCCGTATGAGATGAAAACCTCATGTACGGTTTTGAAACGGAGATTTTTTGAATAGAATGAACGACCGTAACGGATGTTGGCTCAATCCGAAGGAAATTATGCGGAAGCTTTGCAGAATTATTATGAAGCTACGCGACTAGAAATTGATCCCTATGATCGAAGTTATATACTCTATAACATAGGCCTTATACACACAAGCAATGGAGAGCATACAAAGGCTTTGGAATATTATTTCCGGGCGCTAGAACGAAACCCCTTCTTACCACAAGCTTTTAATAATATGGCCGTGATCTGTCATTACGTGCGACTATCTCCACTATAGAAAGAAGGAAAAAAGGATGAAATTTTCTAGTATTTACTTATTTACTAGAATTTACTAGAAAAATTTACTAGAATTTACTAGTTTACTAGAATTTACTAGAAAAAGGGCTTTCTACATAGGGATCGTCAAAACAACGATTTTGCCCTATCAGCTGTAGGAAGGAAGGACACTTCATGAAAATCAAAATAGGAAGTAAAGTAAAGTAAAGTAGAGCCTATACTGCTACTCTATGGATAAAGTATAAAATTGATAGAGAAAGCACCGTAAAGATCAATTAGTGAGCGACTGGGTCAATACAATTAAAAAAACTGCTTAATTATACCATGATATGGGGCACAATTTAGGAATCCGCTTATGTAATACAGCCGATCCACTAAGGGATTAAGCAGCGGTGTAGTATCAGATCCCAAAGATAGTAAGTTCTTTTTTCTTTCTTATGGGAAAAAGTCTTTTTCAAGGATTCTATAGAAATTTCATATATGAAAGAAACGAAACCGAGATAGTTACCTTTCAGAAAATTCGAACGAAGGATATGGGTCTATCTATGCTTCATTCTTCTGAAGGTGGGAGAAAAGATCAAACTGATTATTGATCAAAATTAGGGTTTGAAACTTAGGTAATTAACTTCTTCTGCTTAACCCAAGAAGAAATTGGATCGATTTTTGAGAAATCGAATTCAGTTAAGATAGGGGAAATAAAGATAGCAATTTCTGAGCCGTATGAGGTAGGAAACTCTCAAGTACGGTTCTAGGGGAAGGAAATGCCTATTCCAACCGAGGAGAACAGGCCATTCTACAGGGTGATTCGGAAATTGCGGAAGCTTGGTTTGATCAAGCTGCTGAGTATTGGAAACAAGCTATAGCGCTTACTCCGGGAAATTATATTGAAGCACAGAACTGGTTGAAGATTACGAAGCGCTTTGAATTTGAATAAGGCCACTCTACTTTTTCCTAAAATGGGTGGTTTGGTTGTTGATCCATTAATCAAATAATTTAGGTGGGAAGATCGAATCAAGAATTTCATTATATCCCTTTCTTTTACCTTTGATTTTATATCCAATTTCATAAGGATAAACAATAGGGATGGGCTCTAGAACAGAAGAGAATAAAGCAAATAAAAGGGGGCAATCCAAATATTCCTACCTAATATATCAGGGCGGTCTTATTAATAATTCTAATGAGTTATATTGGAATTTTGAATCGAATAAAAAATCTATATTATGCTCACTCAAGGAAAGTAGATGTAGATAGGGACTTATACTCTCAAAAAAAAAAAAAGAAACTAGCTTCTTAAATAAAAAAAATATTTTTTTATTACGTCGGGAAATAATTTTCCCGGATAATCCGTGTCCGTTAGGCACCTAATCCTTATGTCATAATAGATCCGAACACTTGCCTCGGATTGACTTCAATATATAATTGCTCCAGTGAATAACTAAAAAAAAAAAAATAGAAGGACGGTAGATAGTAAAGAAAAAGGCTAACCATAATATCTATCTTCCAAAGATTCACTAAAAAGACAGTTGGCGGGTCTCTTTGTATGTCTTGTCCGGAAAGAGGAGGACTTAATGATTATTCGTTCGCCGGAACCAGAAGTTAAAATTGTTGTGGATAGGGATCCTGTAAAAACATCTTTTGAGGAATGGGCCAGACCCGGGCATTTCTCAAAAACAATAGCTAAGGGTCCTGATACTACCACTTGGATCTGGAACCTACATGCTGATGCTCACGATTTCGATAGCCAGACTGGTGATTTGGAGGAGATCTCTCGAAAAATCTTTAGTGCTCATTTTGGCCAACTCTCCATTATCTTTCTTTGGTTGAGTGGCATGTACTTCCACGGTGCCCGTTTTTCCAATTATGAAGCATGGCTAAGCGATCCTACTCACATTGGACCCAGTGCTCAGGTAGTTTGGCCAATAGTAGGGCAAGAAATTTTGAATGGTGATGTAGGTGGGGGTTTCCGAGGAATCCAAATAACCTCTGGGTTTTTTCAGATTTGGCGAGCATCTGGAATAACTAGTGAATTACAACTATATTGTACCGCAATCGGTGCATTGATTTTTGCATCGTTAATGCTTTTTGCTGGTTGGTTCCATTATCACAAAGCCGCTCCCAAATTGGCCTGGTTCCAAGATGTAGAATCCATGTTGAATCACCACTTAGCGGGGTTATTAGGACTTGGGTCTCTTTCTTGGGCGGGACATCAAATCCATGTATCTTTACCGATTAACCAATTTCTCGACGCTGGGGTTGATCCTAAGGAGATACCACTTCCTCATGAATTTATCTTGAATCGCGACCTTTTGGCTCAACTTTATCCTAGTTTTGCCGAAGGGGCAACCCCTTTTTTCACCTTGAATTGGTCCAAATACGCAGAATTTCTTAGTTTTCGCGGAGGATTAGATCCAATAACCGGAGGCCTATGGTTGAGCGATATTGCGCACCATCATTTAGCTATTGCTATTCTTTTCCTGATCGCGGGTCATATGTATAGGACCAACTGGGGTATTGGTCATGGACTTAAAGATATTTTGGAGGCTCATAAGGGTCCATTTACAGGACAAGGCCATAAGGGTCTCTATGAAATCTTAACAACTTCATGGCATGCTCAATTATCTCTTAACCTCGCTATGTTAGGCTCCACAACTATTGTTGTAGCTCATCATATGTACTCTATGCCCCCCTATCCATACCTAGCTACTGACTATGGTACACAACTTTCCTTGTTCACACACCACATGTGGATTGGCGGATTTCTAATAGTTGGTGCTGCTGCACATGCAGCCATTTTTATGGTAAGAGACTATGATCCAACTACTCGGTACAACGATCTATTAGATCGCGTCCTTAGACACCGCGACGCAATCATATCCCACCTTAACTGGGTATGTATATTTCTAGGTTTTCACAGTTTTGGCTTGTACATTCATAATGATACCATGAGTGCTTTAGGCCGTCCCCAAGATATGTTTTCGGATACCGCCATACAATTACAACCCATCTTGGCTCAATGGGTACAAAATATCCATGCTGACGCACCTGGCGTAACAGCTCCCGGTGCAACAACAAGTACCAGCTTAACGTGGGGAGGTGGCGAGTTAGTAGCTGTAGGCGGCAAAGTAGCTTTGCTACCTATTCCATTAGGAACCGCAGATTTTTTAGTCCACCATATTCACGCATTTACCATCCATGTGACTGTATTAATACTTTTAAAAGGTGTTTTATTTGCTCGCAGTTCCCGTTTGATACCTGATAAAGCAAATCTCGGTTTTCGCTTCCCTTGCGACGGGCCTGGGCGAGGGGGAACATGTCAAGTATCCGCCTGGGATCATGTTTTCTTAGGTCTATTCTGGATGTACAATGCAATTTCGGTAGTCATTTTCCATTTCAGTTGGAAAATGCAGTCGGATGTTTGGGGTACTGTAAGTGATCAAGGGATAGTAACTCATATCACAGGGGGAAACTTTGCACAGAGTTCCATTACTATTAATGGTTGGCTCCGAGATTTCTTGTGGGCACAGGCATCCCAAGTAATTCAGTCTTATGGTTCTTCATTATCCGCATATGGTCTTTTTTTCTTAGGTGCTCATTTTGTCTGGGCTTTCAGTTTAATGTTTTTATTCAGCGGCCGTGGTTATTGGCAAGAACTCATTGAATCTATCGTTTGGGCTCATAACAAATTAAAAGTTGCTCCTGCTACTCAGCCTAGAGCCTTGAGCATTATACAAGGACGTGCTGTAGGAGTAACCCATTACCTTCTGGGTGGAATTGCCACAACATGGGCATTCTTCTTAGCGAG